CCCACAAGACTTGTCTATAATAAGAAAAGAAATTATAGTTTTGTAAAAGCGTAGGATGAATGAAAAAAGATAATGAATTCTTGAATAACTAAAAAAAGTAAGGCGTCAAACATACTTTTTGGGGGAGTAGAGTTGGGGATAGAGGGACTTGAACCCTCACGATTTAAAAAGTCAACGGATTTTCATCTTACTATAAATTTCATTGTTGTCAGTATTGACATGTAGAATGGGACTCTATCTTTATTCTCGTCCGATTAATAAGTTCCACCAAGGATCTATCAGACTATGACGTGAATCATTTGATCAATGAATTTTCTATTTTTTCTTAAACTTAGAATTGATTAACACCATTTCTACTAAAAAAAAAAAACAGAAATCGAGATTCAGGTCGTCATTTTTGAGATCGTTTTGTGTTACCTATATTATACAAAATAGGTTTTTATCCTTCATCCTTTTTTATTTGAAGTTTGGATCGAAGGATTCCTTTATCAACACAAGGTAGTGAACTCCATTTGTTAGAACAGCTTCCATTGAGTCTCTGCACCTATCCCTTTTTCTCGCTTTCTAAACTCTGGTTTGTTCGCGTAAACCAGGATTTGGCTCAGGATTGCCCATTGTTAATTCCAGGGTTTCTCTGAATTTGAAAGTTATCACTTAGTAGGTTTCCATACCAAGGCTCAATCCAATTAAGTCCGTAGCGTCTACCGATTCCGCCATATCCCCCTTTTTGCTTTGAGATTAGGATCTCATTGTTATGTCTTTCCACTTTTTCTTATGCCGAAACTTTGGAATTCATTACATATAGATCCTTTTTTTCTTTGGTATCTTATTTTTTTTTTTTTTTTTAGCCCAATCCATATTGATTTAGTCTAATCAACAAAGATTCTATCATTTTTGTATTTGCAATTCAATATGGTTATATATTACATAACATATATATGTTATTCCTTTTCTCATCTTTGTCTTAAATTTTTAAAATAGTCGAACGGTCGATTCTCTTTTTTTTTTTTTTTTACTTCCATGAAAAGAAATTTATGATTTTTTTTGAAACTTAGAATTCTACAATGTGCAGCGGAAAAAGATTATAAGTCGACTTCGTAGATTTTAAATTATAATAATTCTAAAAAATTATATTCGAATATTCATTTCGAATATTAATTCGAATAATTATATATAATTATTATTAGAAAAAAAAAAAAAGTATAAAATAATAATAGCGTGGGGTTAGAACAAAAAAACAATAATTTAAAATCAGATATCATTTAACTAAAAAAAAAGATTTCTGATCTAATTAAGAGTTTCTTATTTATAAACTAATGAAATCAAAATTATAAAGTCGATATATTGCTATATTCTATTAATTAAGGTTATGTTTTATTTATTTAATAATAGTCACTATTTATTTGAGCTCTATTTTGTTCTAGAATATATAGAATATGATTAATTAATTCTAAATAGATAAGGAAAAATATGAATAGAATAGTTAATTGCTACGATATAGTAGTTTAGTTAATTTGTATGCACGTGCTCTTTTATTTGAGCCCGCTTAGCTCAGAGGTTAGAGCATCGCATTTGTAATGCGATGGTCATCGGTTCGATTCCGATAGCCGGCTTTTCCATATTTTTTCGTTTTTTTACATGATTTTTAATGTACTTTCAAAATCAAAGAAGATTGAAAAGACTTATTTCACCTTTTCCCAGAGTTACCACTCCATTTATATTATGTCATATAAACTTCCATATAGTAATATATATTGGGTAAAAGGATTAGACCTTTGCAAAATAAATCAAGAAAATAAAGGAAAATTTTTATGATTTATTTTATTTATATATATTGTATATACAATAAAAAAAATCTGTATATTGAGAAGAATATATCTTCTTACTCTTTGTATTCCAATAGTTTATTGGAGTGGATTTCACGTCATTTATCATTATCATTTAGTTCAGTTTTAATTTTGTTTAGTTTTGTACAATTTCAATAAAAAAAAGGAGTCTTTATGTCACGTTACCGAGGGCCTCGTTTTAAAAAAATACGCCGTCTGGGGGCTTTACCGGGACTAACTAGTAAAAGGCCTAGGGCAGGAAGCGATCTTAGAAACCAATCGCGCTCCGGAAAAAAATCTCAATATCGTATTCGTTTAGAAGAAAAACAAAAATTGCGTTTTCATTATGGTCTGACAGAACGCCAATTACTTAAATATGTTCGTATCGCCGGAAAAGCCAAGGGGTCAACAGGTCAAGTTTTACTACAATTACTTGAAATGCGTTTGGATAACATCCTTTTTCGATTGGGTATGGCTTTGACTATTCCTCAAGCACGCCAATTAGTTAACCATGGACATATTTTAGTTAATGGTCATATAGTTGATATACCAAGTTATCGCTGCAAACCCCGAGATATTATTACAGTGAAGGATGAACAAAACTCTAGAACTTTGGTTCAAAATCTTCTTGATTCGTCTGCCCCCGAGGAATTGCCAAACCATCTGACTCTTCACACATTCCAATATGAAGGGTTAGTCAATCAAATAATAGATAGGAAATGCGTCGGTTTGAAAATAAATGAATTGCTTGTCGTAGAATATTACTCTCGACAGACTTAATAAACCTAACTTAATAAAAAAAAAATAACTAAAAACAAGAGTTCGGACAACTCCCCTTCGCCCTCCTTTTTGAAAAAAAAAAGGCACAAGGTAAGGGATTTTGTCGGGGAATCTTTTTCCTATTCATGTATCATAGATTGGTAGGGAGATTTGGATCCCTTGTTTGCTCTTCCCAGCATATTCCATATCAAAGAAATTAGGAATAGAGAATCTATTTAAAAATAAAAACAAGGTAGATTTTTTATCTATTCTTTTTTATTTGATTTGATACATTGTGGTCAATCACGTAAGATTGGTGAATTTGTTGAAAGTACGGAAAGAGAGGGATTCGAACCCTCGGTAAACAAAAGCCTACATAACAGTTCCAATGTTACGCCTTCAACCACTCGGCCATCTCTCCGACACCAGGATTATGACTGAGTACCTGGGTGAATAGCGAGTTATTCATCGTTTTTTAGATTATGGTTAATAGATACCTTTTTTGACCGGAAAAAATTGTAAGTAGATAGAAGGTTTTTTTTTAATGAGTCCGCTTTTATGTTAGTTCGTACTATACAATTCCTTTGTTTGTGAGAAAATTTTCTCACAAAAGAAAAGGTAAAGGAAATCAAAAGAGTTATAGAATGGATTATTACCTATGCCAAGATCGCGTATAAATGGAAATTTTATTGATAAAACCTTTACAATTGTAGCCGATATCTTATTACGAGTCATTCCGACAACTTCCGGAGAAAAGGAGGCATTTACTTATTACAGAGATGGTGCGATTTGATTATCATTATTATTTTTTTTTTCTCGCCGATTTGGAATAGAAAGAAAAACGAGTATTGAAAAAAATCTACGCTTTTGAAGGTGAAGTTTATAATATAAAAAAAGCAATCCCTTCTGTCATGTATCCACGATTAATGCAGCCTTAGATGCTTCAATTGTGAATTCTAGTATTGAGCAAAAGGTTTTTACCTATGGTTCCCGTATTACAGATCAATCCTACTACACTAATACAATATACGAATAGGAGGCATAGGGGAAGAAGCACTACGCCGAGAAATCAACAACACGAAAACTTTCTTCAAAATGATTCCTTTTCCTTCTTCTTCTTTGGGATTGGGACTAATTAAAATGGTTGGAACAATAAACATCCATCTCGTTCGTACTTTGGATACCCGTATAACCATTGAAGACTGTTGAAGTGGCTAATTCCTGGAAATTTAGGGGCGTTGAGAACAAAGAAATTTTTAGAGTTTACTTTTTTATTTTTATCTAGCATGAACCCACTTGGTAGTAAGAAAAGATCTTTTGCAAGAAGGTTGGCTAGGGATTTTTTGTAAAAACATTAGCCCCGCTTAGTTCATAATGACATCAAATTTTTCCATATATTATTTTCATTATGCACCTAAAGGAGGAGCCGTATGAGATGAAAATCTCACATACGGTTCTGAAACGGAGAATTCGTTAAAGCGAATACGACCGTAACGGATGTCGGCTCAATCTGAAGGAAATTATGCGGAAGCATTACAGAATTATTATGAAGCTATGCGCCTAGAAATTGACCCCTATGATCGAAGTTATATACTCTATAATATAGGCCTTATCCACACAAGTAATGGGGAACATACCAAAGCTTTAGAATATTATTTTCGGGCATTAGAACGAAACCCCTTTTTACCACAAGCTTTTAATAATATGGCTGTGATCTGTCATTACGTGCGACTATCTCCACTATAGAAAAAAAAGAACGAACAGCTAGTCAATTAAATACTAGAAACACAAAAAAGGGCTTTCTACATAAGCATCGTACAAAACGATTTTTTATCAGCTGTAGCAAATAAATAAACTTCATAGATCAAATATGAAGTGAAGACTGGATATGCCTAAATACTTTCTTTCTATGGATAAAAAAAGATTTAATTGATAGAGGAAGCACCGTAAAGATCAATTGGAAAGGTTTTGGACCGATACAACAAGAGCTGTTTATTTATATCATAATATGAGATAAATCTTCGGAATCTACTTATGTAATAGAGTATATCCCCTAAGGTATTGAGCAGCGGTGTAGCATCAGATCCTAAAGACAGTAAGTCTTTTTCTTTTTTATTAAGTCTGAAAAAAGTCTTTTTCAAAGATTCTATATAAATTTTTATATGAAAGCGGGATAGTTACCTTTCAGAAAATTATAATATCTAAAAACAGTGGACATGCCCTTTTTTCTGAAGGTAGGAGAAAAGATAAAACTTATTATATTAATTAATATATTAATTAAATCAAAATTAAAGTTTGAAACTCATGTAATTACTCTCTTTTGTTTAATACAAGAAAAACCGAATGTCTATAAGAAATCTCATTCAATCAGATATTCAATTAGATATAAAGTTAAAGTAGGTTAGTTAAAGTTAA